TTAAAAATAAGCTAAATTAAGCTTTTGGGCTCATACCTCAAATATAAAGGATCCCCTTTTTTTTAAAAAATTAATAAAGTGCCTGATTAAAGGATTATTCTGATAGGATAAATAAAGTAGATTTCTACCTTTATTATATTTTATAGAATTAAACTATATCTAATAGTATCAAAAACTATTGTGCATCATACACTAAAATATAATTAGTTATAATAGAAATTAAATTTCTTTTATTACATCAGTAATTATTTTTTATTATTTATTTTAATTCTAATAAAATATTTTTTCTTTTTATTTTATTTTTTAGAAGTTTAATTTCAATTTCTTCTAATTCTTGATTTGGATGTTGAATTGGTTTAGAAATTAACTTATTAAGTTTTATCCCCCTAATTTCTAATTCAAATAATTTACTTTCTTCTGAAGCTTCATTAAAATATTTTTTAACCCAATCTATTGCATCTATAAATTTCTTATTTTCTATTTTAATAAAATTAATTCTAATAAAAAATTTTGAAATAAATTTTTTTATCATAATTATAATTAATTCTTCCTTATTAATAAAAATGGGATCTGCCCCCTTCCATTTTTGATTCCCTAATATTTCTGAAGGATTATCATGATTTAATAATTTTATTTTAATAACTTGACAAAAAATTACCCCTTTAATTTTACTCTCTTATTATTTTAATTTTAATTTTTTATATTTTATTATTATTATAAATATCTTAATTGGAGCTGGAGGAGGATTAAATCAAACTTCTTTACGTAAATTGATAGCATTTTCATCAATTAATAATTTAGGATGAATAATTTTTTCAATAATAATTAGAGAAAATTTATGAATATTTTATTTTTTTATATATTCATTTTTAATTAGAATCATATTTTTTTTATTTTATATTTTAAATATATTTTTTATTAATCAATTATTTATTAATAATTTAAATTCAATAATTAAATTAAATTTATTAATTAATTTTTTATCATTAGGAGGATTACCTCCATTTTTAGGATTTTTACCTAAATGAATAATTATTAATATTTTAATAATTAATAAATTTTATATTTTAACTTTTATTATAGTAATAGGAAGATTAATTACTATTTTTTTTTATATTCGAATTATTTACTCATCATTTATATTTAATTATTTTAAAATAAAATGATTTAAAATAAATTTTAAAAATAATTTTTTAAAATTTATTAATATATTTTCAATAATTTCTATTATAGGTATAATTCTTAGAACCTTTATATTTATATAAAGGTTTTAAGTTAATTATAAACTAATAATTTTCAAAATTATAAATAAAGAATTTTTCTTTAAGCCTTAGTAAATTTTTATTACTCCTTAAAATTTGCAATTTTATATCATATTTGAATATAAAGCTTATAATAAAAGAGAATTTTCTCGTAAATAAATTTACAATTTATCGCTTTTTACTCAGCCATTTTATTTAGCGAAAATGACTTTATTCTACAAATCATAAAGATATTGGAACATTATATTTTATTTTTGGAATTTGAGCAGGTATAGTAGGAACTTCTCTTAGACTATTAATTCGAGCAGAATTAGGTAATCCAGGATCCTTAATTGGAGATGATCAAATTTATAATACAATTGTTACAGCACATGCATTTATTATAATTTTTTTTATAGTTATACCTATTATAATTGGAGGATTTGGTAATTGACTTGTTCCTTTAATATTAGGAGCTCCTGATATAGCTTTCCCCCGAATAAATAATATAAGATTTTGATTACTACCCCCCTCTCTAACCCTCCTTATTTCAAGAAGTATTGTAGAAAATGGAGCTGGAACTGGATGAACTGTTTACCCCCCTTTATCATCTAATATTGCTCATAGAGGAAGATCTGTAGATTTAGCAATTTTTTCCCTTCATTTAGCAGGTATTTCATCAATCTTAGGAGCCATTAATTTTATTACCACAATTATTAATATACGAATTAATAATTTATCATTTGATCAAATACCTTTATTTGTGTGAGCTGTAGGAATTACAGCATTCCTTTTATTACTTTCTTTACCAGTTTTAGCGGGAGCTATTACTATATTATTAACAGATCGAAATTTAAATACATCCTTTTTTGATCCAGCTGGAGGAGGAGATCCAATTTTATATCAACATTTATTTTGATTTTTTGGTCATCCAGAAGTTTATATTTTAATTTTACCAGGATTTGGAATAATTTCCCATATTATTTCTCAAGAAAGAACAAAAAAAGAAACATTTGGGTGTTTAGGAATAATTTATGCTATAATAGCAATTGGATTATTAGGGTTTATTGTATGAGCTCATCATATATTTACAGTAGGAATAGATATTGATACTCGAGCATATTTTACTTCAGCTACAATAATTATTGCAGTTCCAACTGGAATTAAAATTTTTAGATGATTAGCAACTCTTCATGGAACTCAAATTAATTATAGCCCCTCAATTTTATGAAGATTAGGATTCGTATTTTTATTTACAGTAGGAGGATTAACGGGAGTAATTTTAGCTAATTCATCTATTGATATTATACTTCATGATACATATTATGTAGTGGCCCATTTTCATTATGTTTTATCTATGGGAGCAGTATTTGCAATTATAGGAGGATTTATTCATTGATATCCCTTATTTTCAGGATTATCTTTAAATCCCTTTTTATTAAAAATTCAATTTTTTATTATATTTCTAGGAGTTAATTTAACTTTCTTTCCACAACACTTTTTAGGATTAGCAGGAATACCTCGACGATATTCTGATTACCCTGATTCATATATTTCCTGAAATTTAATTTCTTCATTAGGATCTTATATTTCTTTATTAGCAGTAATAATAATTCTTATTATTATTTGAGAATCTATAATTTATCAACGAATTACTCTGTTTTCTTTAAATATACCCTCATCTATTGAATGATACCAAAATTTACCCCCTGCTGAACATTCATATAATGAACTCCCAATTTTAAGAAATTTCTAATATGGCAGATTATATGTAATGGATTTAAACCCCATTTATAAAGGTTATCCTTTTTTTAGAAATGGCAACTTGATCTAATTTAAATTTACAAAATGGAGCATCTCCATTAATAGAACAAATCATTTTTTTTCATGATCATACTTTAATTATTTTAATTATAATTACTATTTTAGTTGGTTATTTAATATTAAATTTATTTTTTAATAAATATATTAATCGATTTTTATTAGAAGGTCAATTAATTGAAATAATTTGAACCATTTTACCAGCTATTACTTTAATTTTCATCGCCCTACCATCATTACGATTACTTTATTTATTAGATGAATTAAATAACCCATTAATTACTTTAAAATCCATTGGTCATCAATGATATTGAAGTTACGAATATTCAGATTTTGATAATATTGAATTTGATTCATATATAATCCCCTCAAATGAATTAAATTTAAGTAATTTTCGCCTATTAGATGTAGATAATCGTATTATTTTACCCATAAATAATCAAATTCGTATTATAGTAACTGCAACAGACGTTATTCATTCATGAACAATTCCCTCTTTAGGAATTAAAGTTGATGCAAATCCTGGTCGATTAAATCAAACAAATTTTTTTATCAATCGACCAGGAATTTATTATGGTCAATGTTCTGAAATTTGTGGGGCAAATCATAGATTTATACCAATTGTTATTGAAAGAATTTCAATTAAAAATTTTATTAATTGAATTAATAATTATTCATCATTAGATGACTGAAAGCAAGTATTGGTCTCTTAAACCACTTTATAGTAAATTAGCAATTACTTCTAATGAATATAATTTATATATATATATATATATAAAGAATTAGTTAATTTATAACATAAATATGTCAAATTTAAATTATTACATAGTAATATTCTTTTATCCCTCAAATAATACCAATTAATTGAATATTATCTCTTATTTTTTTTATTATTATTTTTATTTTTTTTAACATTATAAATTATTATATTTTAAATAATAAATTTAATTATTTTTATAATAATAATAATAATAAAAAATTTTCCCCAAAAATTAATTTTAACTGAAAATGATAAGTAATTTATTTTCAATCTTTGATCCATCAACAAATTTATTTAATTTACCAATTAATTGATTTAGAACATTTCTAGGACTATTATTTATTCCCTATTCATTTTGATTAATTCCTAATCGTCATTTTATAATTTGAAATTTTATTTTAAATTCTCTTCATAATGAATTTAAAACTTTATTAAAAAATAATTATTTTAAAGGATCAACATTTATTTTTATTTCCTTATTTTCATTTATTTTATTTAATAACTTTTTAGGACTTTTTCCTTATATTTTCACAAGAACTAGACATCTAACTCTTTCCCTATCTCTTTCTTTATCTTTATGATTAAGATTTATACTTTATGGATGAATTAATAATTATCAACATATATTTTCCCATATAATTCCTCAAGGAACCCCAACAATTTTAATACCATTTATAGTTTTAATTGAAACTATTAGAAATATTATTCGACCAGGAACATTAGCTGTTCGACTTACAGCAAATATAATTGCAGGACATTTATTAATAACTTTATTAAGTAGAACTGGATCAAATTTATCTAATATTTTTATTATTATATTAATTTTAATTCAAATTTTATTAATAATTTTAGAATCTGCAGTAGCAGTTATTCAATCATATGTAATTGCTATTTTAAGAACTCTTTATTCTAGAGAAGTAAATTAATGAAAAATAACTTTAACTATCACCCCTATCATTTAGTTGATTATAGTCCTTGACCACTAACTGGAGCTATTGGAGTTTTAACTTTAGTAACTGGATTAGTAAAATGATTTCATAATTTTAATATAAATTTACTTATTTTAGGTTATATAATTACAATTATAACTATATATCAATGATGACGAGATATTTGCCGAGAAGGAACTTTTCAAGGAAAACATACTATTTTAGTAACTAAAGGACTACGATGAGGAATAATTTTATTTATTGTCTCAGAAATTTTTTTTTTCATTTCTTTTTTTTGAGCTTTTTTTCATAGAAGACTTTCCCCTAATATTGAAATTGGTGCAATATGACCTCCTATAAGAATTTACCCATTTAACCCATTCCAAATTCCTTTATTAAACACTATTATTTTAATTAGATCAGGGGTAACAGTAACATGAGCTCATCATGCATTAATAGAAAATAATCATACTCAAGTTACTCAAAGTTTATTTTTTACAGTTATTTTAGGAATTTATTTTACTATTTTACAAGCCTATGAATACATAGAAGCTCCATTTTCTATTGCTGATAGAATTTATGGGTCTACTTTTTTTATAGCAACAGGATTCCATGGATTACATGTAATAATTGGAACAATTTTTTTAATTATTTGCCTTATTCGTCAATTAAATAAACATTTCTCAATAAACCATCATTTTGGATTTGAAGCAGCAGCTTGATATTGACATTTTGTAGATGTTGTTTGATTATTCCTTTATATTTCAATTTATTGATGAGGAAATTAATTATTTATATAATATATTTAGTATATTTGACTTCCAATCAAAAAGATTAGTTTTAATTAATATAAATAATTATTTTAATAACATTTATTTTTACATTAATTTTTTTAATCTCTAATATTATAATAATTTTATCAATTATCTTATCAAAAAAATCATTTATAGATCGAGAAAAATGTTCACCATTTGAATGTGGATTTGACCCTAAATCATCTGCTCGAATTCCCTTTTCACTACATTTTTTTTTAATTACAGTAATTTTTCTTATTTTTGATGTAGAAATCGCTTTAATTTTCCCAATTATTACAACTTTTAACTTAGTTAATTTATTTAATTGAATAAAAATTAGTTTTTTCTTTATTATTATTTTATTAATTGGCTTATACCATGAATGAAACCAAAATATATTAAATTGAACTAATTAGGATTATAGTTTAATTAAAACATTTGATTTGCATTCAAAAAATATTGATTATTCAATTTATCTTAAATAAGAAGCAAAATTTGCATTTAATTTCGACTTAAAAATTAGAGTTTATTACTCCTTATTTATATTAATTGAAACCAAAAAGAGGTATATCACTGTTAATGATAAAATTGAATTTTTAATTCCAATTAAACCTAAGAAATATAATGATTAAAATTAAGCTGCTAACTTAATTTTTAGTGGTTAAATTCCATTAATATTTCTATAAATTAATAATTTATATAGTTTAATTAAAACATTACATTTTCATTGTAAAAATAAAATATTTTTTTTTATAAATATTTAAAGATTAAATAATCTCCCTAATATCTTCAATATTATACTCTTTTATAAGCTATTTAAATTTATATACTTATTAATAATATGTAAATAATAATTATTATTCATAAAATAAATCTAAATAAATAAATTTTTAAATTATTTAATTGAAATATATTATAGAAAATAGAATAATTTTTTAAAATATTTATTATTCCATAACCTCTATATAATTCTCTTCAACCTATATCAATATTTTTTAATAAATTCTGTCCATAATTTAAAAAATAATATCTTAATCCATATGTTGATAAATTTGGTATAAATCATATTAAACACATAAATCTTCTTAATCTATAAGTTTTTATAAACTTATTTAATCTATAAATATTCATATTTCTTACTATAAATCCAATTAATCCACCTATAATTCTAACATAAATTACTATTATTTTTAAATGAAATGGTAATATAATTATATATGGATAATAAAAAATTAATCATCTTAATATACTTCCTCTTACTACTCTTATAAATAATAATATAAATATTCTATTTAATATTACATAATCTTCATCATATAAATTATAAATACTTAATAAATTAAAATCATTAATTATTAAATATATAATTAAACGAATAGTATAATATATAGTTAAACCTGTAGAAATATAATAAAAAAAAAATACAAATATATTTAATCTTCTAAATCTTACTATTTCTAAAATCAAATCCTTAGAATAAAATCCAGCTAAAAAAGGAATACCACATAAAGCTATATTTGAAATATTTAAACATAATGAAGTTAAAGGTAAATAAATATTTATCCCACCCATATAACGAATATCTTGAATATCATTTATCATATGAATAATAACCCCAGCACATATAAATAATAAAGCTTTAAATATAGCATGAGTTAATAAATGAAAAAAAGCTAAATCAGGAAACCCTATTCTTAAAATTCTCATTATTAACCCTAATTGTCTTAAAGTAGACAAAGCAATAATTTTTTTTAAATCAAATTCATAATTTGCTGAAATTCCAGCTATAAATATTGTTAATATTCCCAATAATAATAAAATTTTAATAAAAAAAGTATTTACAATCAATAAATTAAAACGAATTAACAAATAAACTCCAGCAGTTACTAAAGTAGATGAATGAACTAAAGCAGATACAGGAGTAGGAGCAGCTATTGCTGCAGGTAATCAAGATCTAAATGGAATTTGAGCTCTTTTAGTTATTGCAGCTATAATAATTATCACTCTAATAAATTCTATCACTAAATCATTTTTTATAAAATTTATATAAAAAATATAATTTCATCTACCATAATTTAATATTCAAGAAATAACTATTAAAATTAAAACATCACCAATTCGATTTGACAAAGCCGTTAATATACCAGCATTATAAGATTTTAAATTTTGATAATAAATTACTAAACAATAAGAAACTAAACCCAATCCATCTCACCCTAATAAAATTCTAATAATATTAGGTCTAATAATTAATAAAATTATAGAAAAAACAAATAATAAAACTAAAATAATAAAACGAATTAAATTTAATTCAGAAACTATATATCTTTTTCTATAATAAATAACTACAGAAGAAATTAATAAAACAAATATTATAAATAATAATGATATTCAATCCAATAAAATTGATATTACAATTCTAGTTGAATTTAAAGAAATTAATTCCCACTCAAAAAAAATAATTATATTATTTATAATAAAATAAATTATAAAAAATAAATTTATTATTCTAAAAAAAAATAAAAAAATAAAAAATAAATAACAAATATTTTTATTTATATTAATAATTTAAAATGATTATTCATATTTTTGATTCCACAAATCAATATTTTTATTAAATTATTTAAATTAATTAATTATAAAATATTCAACCTTTATAATTATAATATTTAAAGGTAATCAATGTAATAATAATAATAAATACTCACGAGAAACTCCTAAATAAAATCTATAAATTCCTTGAAAAAATTTTCCATGTTGAATATAAGAATATAAATATAATCTATAACCAGCTCTAAAAAAAGAAATTAATATTAATATTAATATTGATAATCAAGATCATCTCATTATTCTGTTAATTAATCTAATTTCCCCTAATAAATTTAATGATGGAGGAGCTGACATATTTGAAGATATTAATAAAAATCACCATAATCTTATTGAAGGTATAAAATTCATTATTCCCTTATTAATATACAATCTTCGTCTATGAAGACGTTCATAATTAATATTAGCTAAACAAAATATTCCAGAGGAACATAAACCATGACCAATTATTATTATATAAGAGCCAAAATAACCTCAATAATTTATAATTATAATTCCTCTAATAACAATTCTTATATGAGAAACTGAAGAATAAGCAATTAATGATTTAATATCTACCTGACAAAAACACTTTAATCTAACATAAAACCCACCTATTAATCTAATAATAATTCAAACATAATTTAATTTTATATTTACTTGTTGTAAAAAAATTAAAACTCGTATTAATCCATACCCACCTAATTTCAACATAATACCTGCTAAAATTATTGACCCGGAAACAGGAGCTTCAACATGAGCCTTAGGAAGTCATAAATGAACAAAATATATAGGCATTTTAATTAAAAAAGCTAACACCATACAAATATATAATAAAATAAAATCTTTATTAATAAATTTTAAAAAATAAATTATTATTGTATTAATCTCTCTATATATATAAAATAAACCTATTAATAAAGGAAGAGAAGCAAATAAAGTATAAAATAATAAATATATTCCAGCTTGAATTCGTTCAGGTTGATATCCTCATCCAATAATTAATAATAAAGTAGGAATTAATCTCCCCTCAAAAAATAAATAAAATATAAATAAATTTATCACTCTAAAAGTTAAATATAATAAAATTATTAAAATAATAATATTCATTAAAAAAAAATTAATATAATAATTTATTTTAAATAAATTTTCTCTTGACATAATCATTAAAGAACAAATTCAAATTCTTAATAAAATTAAACCAAAAGAAATTATATCACAAGAATATATATATCTCAAATTATTAATAATTAAAAAATTTATTGATAAATTTATAAATATTAATATTATAAATAATAATATTATTTGAACCATTCAAAATATTTTATTTATAAAACATAAAGGAATTATAAAAATTATATAAAATAAAAATTTTATCATATTTTAATTTTTATAATAAATTAAATCTTTGAAAATAATCATTACCATGAGTTCGAATTATAGAAACTAAAATTGATAACCCTAAAGACCCCTCACAAACAGAAAATACCAAAAATACTATTAACATATATATATCATATTCAATTATTATAAAATAAACTAACAAAAAAAAATAAATTCTTAAAACTATAAACTCTAATCTTAATAAAACAATTAATAAATGTTTATTTTTTGAAACAAAAATTAAATTTCCAATAAAAAATATTAAAATAAAAATAATTCACATATTTGCTATCATTAAATGTTTTTATAGTTTAAATTAAAACATTGGTCTTGTAAATCAAAATTAAGATTTTTTCTTTAAAAACTTCAAAAAAAAAGAATTTCTTTATCAATAATCTCCAAAATTATTATTTTATATAAACTATTTTTTGATTAATGATAAAATTATCTCTATCCATATTTATAATTTCTTTATCAATTATAATATACTTTTTGACTCATCCATTATCTATAGGATTAATAATTCTATTTCAAACTTTGCTAATATGTATATTATCAGGAATAATAATTAAAACTTATTGATTTTCATATATTCTTTTTCTAACTTTTTTAGGAGGCTTATTAGTCTTATTTATTTATGTATCAAGAATTGCCTCTAATGAAATATTTTATTTTTCTATAAATATAAAAATTTTTTATTTAATTTTATTTTTTATTATAATTTTTATTCAATTTTTATTTTTTAAAAATTTAAATTGAATAAATTTATTTATTAATTCAGAAATAAATAATTTTGATAATTTTTTATTTTTTAATAATGACAATAAAATTAATTTAAACAAATTATATAATAATTACTCATCAATATTAATAATATTATTAATTATTTATTTATTTATTACATTAATTGCAGTAGTTAAAATTACTAATATTTTTTATGGACCTTTACGCACATTTAATAACTAATGTTAAATAATTATAAACCTATTCGAAAAACTCACCCAATTATTAAAATTATTAATGGTTCATTAATTGATTTACCAACCCCCTCTAATATTTCAATATGATGAAATTTTGGATCTCTTCTTGCACTTTGTTTAATAACCCAAATTTTAACAGGATTATTTTTAACTATATATTATACAGCAAATATTGAAATAGCTTTTTATAGAGTTAATTATATTTGCCGAAATGTAAATTATGGGTGATTAATTCGAACTCTTCATGCCAATGGAGCATCATTTTTTTTTATTTGTATTTATATTCACATTGGACGAGGAATTTATTATGAATCCTTTAATTTAAAATACACATGATTTGTAGGAGTAATAATTTTATTTATATTAATAGCTACTGCATTTATAGGTTATGTTTTACCTTGAGGACAAATATCTTTTTGGGGAGCAACAGTAATTACTAATCTTTTATCAGCTATTCCATATTTAGGTAATATATTAGTCAATTGAATTTGAGGAGGATTTGCCGTAGATAATGCAACATTAACTCGATTTTATACTTTTCATTTTTTATTACCTTTTATTATTCTTATATTAACTATAATTCATTTATTATTTCTCCATCAAACTGGATCAAATAATCCTTTAGGAATAAATAGAAATTTAGATAAAATCCCCTTTCATCCATTTTTTACTTATAAAGATTTAATTGGATTTATTTTATTAATTTTTTTACTCACTATATTAACTTTAATTAATCCATATTTATTAGGAGATCCTGATAATTTTATTCCTGCTAACCCCCTAGTAACCCCAATTCATATTCAACCTGAATGATATTTTTTATTTGCTTATGCAATTCTTCGCTCAATTCCTAACAAATTAGGAGGAGTAATTGCCCTAGTTATATCAATTTTAATTTTAATTATTCTTCCTCTTACTTTTAATAAAAAAATTCAAGGAATTCAATTTTACCCCTTTAATCAAATCTTATTTTGATCTTTTATTATTATAGTAATATTATTAACTTGAATTGGAGCTCGACCTGTAGAAAATCCTTATATTATTACCGGACAAATTTTAACCATTTTATATTTCAGATACTTTATTATTAATCCTTTATTAAGTAATTGATGAGATAAAATAATTTTTTTTAAAAATTAAATTAATGAGCTTGTTATAAGCATTTGTTTTGAAAACTTAAGAAAGAATTCTTCATTCTATTAATTTATAATTATACTAAAAAAAATCAAATTTAAAAAAATTTTTAAACCAATAAAAAATAATAAAAAATTTAATGAAATAGGTAAATATCTTTTTCAAGCTAAATATATTAACTTATCATAACGATAACGAGGTAAAGTCCCCCGTACTCAAATAAATAAAAAAGATAAAAATCTTAATTTTAAATAAAATATTAATTTTAATTCATACCCACCCATATAAATAATAACAAATAAAAATCTTATAAATAAAATTCTTGAATATTCAGCTAAAAAAATAAGAGCAAATCCCCCTCTTCTATATTCAATATTAAACCCTGAAACTAACTCTCTCTCTCCTTCCGCAAAATCAAATGGAGTCCGATTAGTTTCAGCTAATATTGAAGAAATTCATATTAACATTAAAGGAAATATTATAAATATAAATCAAATTAATTTTTGATAATAATAAAATATTATTAAATTAAAATCTATAATTATAATAACCCCAGATAATATAATTAATGCTATTCTAACTTCATAAGAAATAGTTTGAGCCACAGCCCGCAATCCACCTAATAAAGCATAATTTGAATTTGAAGACCACCCAGCAATCATAACAGTATAAACCCCTATTCTAGTACAACATAAAAAAAATAAAATACCTAAATTAAAACTAATTATATTATAATAATAGGGAACTAAAACTCAAATTATTAAAGATAAAATAAATCTAATAATTGGAGAAAAATAATAACAATAATAATTAGAAAAATTTGGATAAGTAGTTTCTTTTGTAAATAATTTAATAGCATCAGAAAAAGGCTGTAAAATTCCAATTAAACCAACTTTATTAGGCCCTTTTCGAATTTGAATATAACCTAATACCTTACGTTCTATTAAAGTTAAATAAGCTACTCCTACTAAAACCCCTAAAATTAAAATTAATAAACCAATAAAAATTATTAATAAATCAATTATACTCATTTACTATATATATAATAAAATTATATATTGATGACTTCTAAAATCATTACATTTTTCTGCCAAAATAGTTATATATATATATATATATAACTATTTTATATATTTAAATTTATTTTTAATTATTAATAAAATTCAATAAAAATTAATTTAATTATAATATTTGATCCTTTCGTACTAAAATATTAAAATTATTAAAAGATAGAAACCAACCTGGCTTACACCGGTTTGAACTCAGATCATGTAAGATTTTAATGATCGAACAGATCAAAATTTTAAACTTTTGCATTTAAATTTTATCTTAATCCAACATCGAGGTCGCAAACTTTTTTTCTTATTTGAACTAAAAAAAAAAATTACGCTGTTATCCCTAAGGTAATTTTTTCTTTTAATCAATAAAATTGGATCAATTAATCACTTATTAATGTTTTTTTTTAAAAAAAGTTTATTTTATTTTTTTATCACCCCAACAAAATATTTCACTAAATTTAAAATAAACAATTAATTTAAATTTTAAAAATAATTAAATATAAAACTCTATAGGGTCTTCTCGTCTTTTTAATTTATTTTAACTTTTTAATTAAAAAATTAAATTCAATTTTTTATTATAGAGACAATCTATATTTCATCCAATCTTTCATACAAGTCACCAATTAAGAGACTAATGATTATGCTACCTTTGTACAGTCAAAATACTGCAGCCCTTTAATAATTAAATCAGTGGGCAGATTAGACTTTAAATTATTTTCAAAAAGACATGTTTTTGATAAACAGGTGAATATAAACATTTGTCGAATTCCTTTATAATAATTATTTTAAAATTATTATAAATTTTTAAATTATATACTAATTTTATCATTATACCTAATTTTATTTTATTTTAAATGATTATTTTATAAAAATTTAAATATAAAATTAAATTTTTTAATTATTGAAATTATTTATAATAAATTAAAATTTATTAACAATTTAAATCATAAAATTTTCAAATTATTAATTTTTATTATAAAAATTTAAATTAAAGCTTATCCCCTAATATATTTTGTTTAATAAAAAAAATTAATTAATTAATTAATTAATTTTTTTATTAAACAAAAAATTAAATTTTTTTCTAAAATAACTAGATATATTTAAAAACGAATAACATTTCATTTCTATTTAATTATTTAAAATATTTATGAAACAATAAATTTTATAATTAATTAACTCTTTTAAATTCGAGAAATTTAAATTAATAAAATATTTTTAATAAACTCTGATACACAAGATACAATAAATTAAATTTACTTTTTAATTAATTTATTTTCAATATTATTTCAAATTTATCTCACAATACTAATTTACTATAAATTTTTAAATTTTTTCTATTAAAAATACTTTAACCCCCTAAATATTCTTAATTTTAAAATTTTTTTTATTATTTATTTTTTATTAATTTTACCCCTCAAATTAATTATATAATAATATCTTTTCAATGTAAATGAAATACTTATTCAAGCTCTAATTTGTTCTTTCTAGAAACACTTTCCAGTACCTCTACTTTGTTACGACTTATTTCAATTTATTAATGAAAGCGACGGGCAATATGTACATATTTTAATAATTAATCATTTCATTAATTTAAATAAAATTACATTTAAATCCATTTTCATTTAATAATTTCATATTAAAATTCAACTAAATAACTTTATTGTAATCCATTATATTCTTAATTATAATCTGCATCTTGATCTGATTTAATTTTTATTTTTAATTTTAAAATATTATTTTTATTTAAAAATATTTTTTTAACAACGATATACAAAATATTAAATTAAGTAAATTTATTCGTGGATTATCAATTATTAAACAGATTCCTCTAAATAAACTAAAATACCGCCAAATTATTTAAGTTTCAATAAATAATTATATACTATTTTAGCATTTCAATTTTAATTTTTTAATAATAGGGTATCTAATCCTAGTTTTTTATAAAATTTATTAAATCATAAATTTTTTATAATTTTTTATTTAATTAAAATTTCACTTAACAATTAAAAATTTAAATTATTATTTTATTTAATTATTAAAAACTAAAAAAATTTATTTTAATTTTTGTATAACCGCAACTGCTGGCACAAAATTAGTTATTAAATTAAATATTACTAAATCTTAATTTCTTAAATTTTTAATATAAATTACTACAATAAATTATTAATTATTATTTAAATAATTAATATTTAACACTAAAATTTATATGTAAAATAAACTTTAAATAAATTTTTTAAACCATAAAAAATTTTTATTAATAGTAAAAAATTATACATAGAATTTTTTTTTTTTTTTTTTTTATATTAAAATATTTAATAGAAATTATTAAACAATAAATAATTTCTTTTTTTTTTCCTTCATAATATTAAATGTAAATATAAAATTGCTATATAAATTTTCATAATTTAATAAATAATAAAAAATTTATTTTATTAATATTAATTTTTTTATAATTTATTATATATATATATATATTAATATATTAAATTTTTAATATATAAATATATATATATTAAAAATAAATTGAATTTAATTTTTTTTTTGTGCCATTTTTAATAAAATTACTATAAAAAAAAAA